ATGCGTTGGCTTTTTTCAACAAATCATAAAGATATTGGTACATTATATATTGTTTTTGGTATATGATGTGGCCTTTTAGGAACTGGACTAAGTTTATTAATTCGGTTTGAATTAGGTACAGCAGGTGCATTTTTAGGGGATGATCATTTTTATAATGTAATTGTGACTGCTCATGCATTTGTAATAATTTTTTTTATAGTAATACCTTTAATAATTGGGGGCTTTGGTAATTGAATAGTACCTTTATTAATTGGAGCTCCAGATATAAGTTTTCCCCGAATAAATAACATAAGTTTTTGATTACTTCCTCCTTCATTTATTCTTTTATTGTGTTCTACTCTAATAGAAGGGGGTGCAGGAACTGGTTGAACGGTGTATCCTCCGTTGTCTGGCCCAGTAGCTCATGGTGGAGTTTCTGTAGATTTGGTTATTTTTTCTTTACATCTTGCAGGGGCTTCCTCTCTATTGGGGGCTATTAATTTTATTACTACTATTTTTAATATGCGATCTCCATCTATAAGAATGGAACGAATTAGTTTATTCGTATGGTCAGTACTAGTAACCGCTTTTTTATTGTTGCTTTCTTTACCTGTACTAGCGGGTGCTATTACCATGCTTCTAACAGATCGTAATTTTAATACTAGGTTTTTTGATCCTGCTGGAGGAGGAGATCCTATTTTATACCAACATTTGTTTTGATTTTTTGGTCACCCTGAAGTTTATATTTTAATTCTTCCTGGATTTGGAATAATTTCTCATATCTTAAGAAATTTTACTATAAAACCAGCTTTTGGGTCTTTAGGAATAATCTATGCAATAATTTCTATTGGAATTTTAGGATTTATTGTTTGAGCTCATCACATGTTTACAGTAGGAATGGATGTAGATACTCGGGCTTATTTTACTGCGGCTACCATGGTTATTGCAGTTCCTACGGGAATTAAAATTTTTAGCTGAATAATAACTTTATACGGGAGTCGAGGACCATTTAATGCTTCTATATATTGGGTTTTAGGATTTATTTTCTTATTTACTTTAGGAGGGCTTACTGGTATTGTCCTTTCAAATTCTTCATTAGATATTGTGCTACACGACACTTACTATGTGGTGGCTCATTTTCATTATGTTTTATCCATAGGAGCAGTTTTTGCTATTTTCGGGGGTTTTGTATACTGGTTTCCTTTAATAACTGGAATCACATTACATGAGCGTTGAGCGAAAGCCCACTTCTTAGTAATATTTTGTGCGGTAAATTTAACATTTTTCCCACAACATTTTTTAGGATTAGCAGGTATACCTCGTCGTTATTCTGACTATCCTGATGCTTATTTTAAGTGAAATCAGTTATCTTCATTCGGTTCTTTATTTTCTATTTTTGGAATCTTAATATTCATTTTTATTTTATGGGAAGCGTTGCTTAGCCAGCGAGGGGTTTTATTTACTAAAGCACCATCACTTTCACGTGAGTGAGAAGAAGTTCTTCCTTTAGATTTCCATAGTAATACGGAGAGTTCCGTGTCATCTATTCTTTTATAGATAAATAATCTATATAATTGATTTTAAGGATGAAGTATAAATTAATTTATGTTTCAGTTACATTGAAAAGAACCTAAAATCCAGGCGTCCTTAAATTTATTTAATATTTATAAATTTAAAAAATATTTTTGAGTTATTACATTAATGGAAGATTTATAAATTTTTAAGTTAATAATTTTTACCTTTTGTATAATGGCTGTACAATAAATATATTGAATAATAGTTCCCGAAATAAGAAGATCTAACTATTAACGTTTTGTTAGAAAATAATAGAATTATGTTGAAATATGGTTTTATAGATTAGTAGTTAGGAGCGAAAAACTTTCAATTCTTTTGATATCTGGTAGTTCTAGAAAAGCATTTAGTGCTGAAAAATTAATCATAAAGTGTTTAGATTTTATGATAAAAGAATTTTAAATACAATTTTTTTCTTTAGAGTTAATCCTACAAAGAATAATTTTATTAAATTATTAATTTTTAATTATATCTTTATTGTATAGAACTTTTTTGATTATTTAGTATCAAAAATAATAATGTATAGATAAGTAATATTTTAGTAGCATTTATTAGATAAAAGACTGATTCAAAATTTTATAAATAGAAACTTTTAATTATTTGAAAGGAACTCGGCAAATGTAAACTTCGACTGTTTAACAAAAACATAGTTTTAGGAGATTTATCTAAAATAATACCTGCCCAATGTTGATTTATAAACGGCCGCGGTACTTTGACCGTGCTAAGGTAGCGCAATCAATTGGCTTTTAAATGAAGTCGTGTATGAATGGAATAACGGAGTTTAGCTGTCTCTCAGAATAATTTATTGAAATTACTATATAGGTGAAAAAGCCTATATGAAGAAAAAAGACGAGAAGACCCTTAGAATTTATCTTAAGTCCAGGAAATATAGAACATTTTTGGAATAGTTTTGTTGGGGCAACATAGGAGCATTTTTTAATCTCCTTAAAATTATAAACCGATAATTATAAAATTAAATAAATTACCTTAGGGATAACAGCAAAATACTATAAATGAGTTTGTGACCTCGATGTTGGACTAGAAAACTAGCAGGCTAGCCGCTTGTTAGGAAAGTTCTGTTCGAACTATAATTTTCTACATGATCTGAGTTCAGACCGGCGTAAGCCAGGTCAGATTCTATCTTTTTAGTTTTAAGAATTTAGTACGAAAGGACCAATTCTTAGTATAATTTTTATACAATAAAAAATTGGCTTGGCAGAACATATGCAATTGATTTAGGATCAATATATAATATTAATATATTAGTCGGTACTGTACTTTATTTTATTAGAAGATTTAGTTTGCAACTAAAAAGAAGAAGTTTGTTCTCAGAACCAAACTCAAAAAGAGTTTTGCAGAATACTAACTTTGGGAGTTAGAGGGTAGTTAAGGATACTATTTTTGAATTGATATTTGTTTTCTGATTTTGTATTTCTTTAATTCTTTGTCTTCCCTTAATAAAAAATCCTATTAGTATAGCAGCAATAGTTGTTGCTATTAGTCTAGTTGTTGTTAGAATCATTTCTATATTTTCTAGATTCTGATTTTCTTATGTACTATTTTTAGTATACGTAGGAGGTTTATTAGTTATATTTATTTATATTTGTTTAGTTAGAAGAAATCATCCTTTTAAAGTAAGATTAGTTAGAGTACTATGTATTTTGTTTGGATCTTGTGTTTTTTCTTTTAATGCAGAAAATAGGATTGGTTATGGTTTCATAGGATACGGAACCTGACTAGGAGGCGAGAAGTTGATAGAAAATAGAAATCTTTCTATTTTTTTATTTCTAGCTGTGTTATTATTAATTATGTTGTTAGTTGTTGTTCGTATTTCGGGGGCTAGATGTCTCACTTTAAATAATGAAAAGAGTTAAAAGTCTAAAATTTTCTTTATTATTATTTAGGTATTCTTTTTATATGTTAACAATAGTTTATTCTTTACTAATAATTAATAAAACAATTGTTTTGGAGGTGAGCCTTTTTGACCTATCGAGATCTAATTTTTCTTTTATGGTTATTGTTGATAAAGTTAGAGTAAGATTTAGGGCAGTTGTAACTTTGATTTCTGGTTGTGTATTTATGTTTTCCCATAAGTACATAGAAGAGGATCCTTTTTCTGGCCGTTTTATTTGAATTCTTCTGTCTTTTGTAGTATCTATAAATTTTTTAATTTTCTCTGGTTCAGTTTTCCTTTTATTAGTAGGGTGAGATGGACTAGGAATTACCTCTTTTGCCCTAATTATTTATTATGAAAGCAAAGAATCCCAGTTAGCGGGTTTTCAGACTCTAATGATCAATCGATTAGGTGATGTTATTATTGTTTTAAGAATAATTTTTTTTATGGGACAAGGTCAGTATAGATTCTTCTCAATAAGAGAAAATATATTTTATTTTTCTGGAGTTGTATTAATATTTTCTATTGCCGCTTTAACTAAGAGTGCTCAATTCCCATTTAGTTCTTGGCTTCCTGCTGCTATAGCAGCACCTACTCCAGTGAGTGCTCTAGTACATTCATCAACTTTAGTAACTGCAGGAATCTTCTTAGTTATTCGTTTAAGATACTCGTTGCCTTTAGATGAAAGAATTTGTAGTATTTTGCTTTTATGTGGTTCTGTTACCTGCTTATTAGGCGGATGAGCAGCAACATATGAAAATGACATTAAAAAAATCATTGCATTATCAACATTAAGTCAGCTGGGGGTAATAGTATTTAGTTTAGGAATAAATTTTCCTTCTCTAGCTTTATTTCATCTCTATACACATGCACTTTTTAAAGCACTTTTATTTTTAGCAGCTGGGCATATCTTAATAGTAACTTTTGGGGTGCAAGATATTCGTAGAATAGGAGGAGTAGGAGTAATAATACCTTTAACCTGTGTAATATTCAATATTAGAAGCCTATGTTTAGTAGGAGCTCCTTTTATAAGAGCTTTTTACTCCAAACATATAATTTTAGAAAAAATATTTATAAGTCCTATTAATATTTTTAGAGTGATTTTAATAATAGTAGCTACTATAATAACTGCAAAATATGTTTCACGTACTTTGAAAGTCATTTCCTGAAATAAAACAGGGATTCCGTTGTTGTCGAGTTGTTCAAGAATTTACACTTCTTTACCTGTACTAATTTTAGCATTAGGAGCAATTATAGGAGGGAAACTAATTTTAAGTTTAGAAATTTCTAATATTGAATTAGCTTTTTTACCTAGATTTGAAGGGAGTTTGATTAATTTTGTAACCTTTACTGGTGTTGTTTTAGGAATTGTGGAATTCTCATTTAAAAAAAATAGCTTTTTATTGTCTACTTTATTTTTTCTTACACCTTTAATTTATGGGTCTGTAAAGCCTTTCAGTTTATTTATAAACAAACTTAAATTACTTGATCAAGGCTGAGCTGAGCCTTATTTAGCTTTAAAATCTCATCTTTTCTGATGAAGTTCTAAATTTACTAGTGAAGGAATATGACCTAATTCTCGTCTAATTCTTTCATCTTTTTTTACAATTTTTGTTTTATTAACTGGTGCTTTACTTATTAGCTAGAATTTTAACTTGTTTATGTATTTTAATTGCCGTTGCATTCTTTACGTTACTAGAGCGTAAAGTTCTAAGTTATGTACAATTACGAAAAGGTCCTAACAAAGTAAGAATTTGAGGAATCATCCAGCCCTTAGCTGATGCGGTAAAGCTTTTTATCAAAGAAAAGATTATACCTTACGGAAGAAATCAGTATATATTTCTGTTTGCTCCTGTTTTAAGTTTGGTTTTAGGTTTAAGTTTATGGTACTTGTATCCTAGCTCTTTTTCTAATAAGTTCGTGGCTTGGGGTTTGTTGCTGTTCTTTTGTATTACTTCATTAAATGTGTATGGGACCATGTTAGCAGGATGGGCCTCAAACTCCAAATATGCGTTTTTAGGTGCATTACGGGCTGCCGCCCAAACTATTTCTTATGAGGTAAGAATGTTGCTGCTTCTTCTCTTTAGTGCTTTTATACTATTGACATCTTCTTGAGATCAGGCAAGTAAGTTATGTTTTCCAATTATATTTCTTTTGGTTCCTATAAGAATAGTGTGATTCACTAGAACCGTAGCTGAGACTAATCGTGCACCTTTTGATTTCGCGGAGGGGGAATCAGAATTGGTATCCGGATTTAATGTGGAATTTGGCGGTGGCCTTTTTGCTATACTTTTTCTGGCTGAATACGCGAGTATTCTTTTTATGTCAATGGCTACTAGAGTTTGGTTTTTTTCCCAATCTTATATGTCTCCTTTAATTTTATCTATGGAAGTAACTGTAATGGCTATCTTATTTCTCCTGGTTCGTGGGGCTTATCCTCGATTTCGTTATGATTTGTTAATAATATTATGTTGGAAATCTTTTCTACCTTTCTCTTTATGTGCTTTATGTTTAATTTCTTTAAGGATTAATTTTTAATTTTGGTGGCTGAATTTATAGGCGATAAATTGTAAATTTATTTATGACTTAGTTGTCCCTTGCGGAACTATAGGTTAAATATAATTAAACCATTGGCCTTCAAAGCCGAAAATGAATAGTCTAGTTTCGATGTTTTTAATAAAAGTTTCTTGAATTGGTATTGGAACTTCTTTTTTTGCTTTTGGTAAGTTAAATATACATATTCTTATTATATTAATTAGATTAGAAGCATTAATATTGAGTCTTTTAACATTTATACTTTCTTTTCTCTTAATTCACGGAATAAATTTTCATTTGTTCCTAGTATTATTAACTTTTGCTGCATGTGAAGCAGCATTAGGGTTAGCTCTTTTAGTCAGTCTTCTTCGTTTACGGGGAAATGATTATGTTATATCAATAAACTCTTTAAATTTTTATGCATAAACTACGTCAAGTCAACCCGGTTGAGAGATTTTTAGGATTACCAAGTCCAGTTAGATTTTCTATTTGATGAAATGGAGGTTCTATTTTAGGATTATTACTAATACTACAAATTTTGACCGGTTTATTTTTATCAATACATTATACAGCAGATATAACTAATACTTTTGCTTCCGTAATTCATATTATACGGGATGTTCCAGCAGGATGACTTTTCCGGAATATTCATGCTAATGGTGCTTCTTTATTTTTTGTTTTTTTATACTTACACATTGGACGAGGGTTATATTACCAAAGTTACATTTCTCAGCCTAAAACTTGAATGGTAGGAGTTACTATTTTTTTAGTAAGAATAGCAGTAGCTTTTTTAGGATACGTGTTACCCTGAGGGCAAATATCATTTTGAGGTGCCACTGTAATTACAAATATAATTTCTGCCATTCCATATTTAGGTAGATATATTGTTGAATGAGTCTGAGGTGGATTTTCAGTTGGTCAATCAACATTAAATCGATTTTTTTCTCTACATTTTATTTTGCCTTTTCTAATTGGGGCTTTAAGAGCTTTGCATATTCTTTTTTTACATGAAAAAGGTTCTACAAATCCTCTTGGGGAAATAAATCATGTTAGAAAAATTCCTTTTCATCCTTATTTTACTTGAAAGGATATTGTGGGATTTGTTATTCTATTATTTATATTGGTCCTTCTCGGATTTTTTTTTCCTGCGCTTTTAGGAGAACCAGAAAATTTTAATCATGCTAGTTCTATGGTTACGCCAGTTCACATTCAACCTGAATGATACTTCTTATTTGCTTACGCTATTTTGCGATCAATTCCTAATAAATTAGGGGGGGTAGTAGCTTTAGCAGGATCTATTATAATTTTATACTTACTTCCTTTGAGAGCTTCTTATGGTAAAATTGTACCAGCTTCTTTTACTCCTATTTACCAAGTAGTGTTTTGAAATTTGGTTGTCTTTTTTATTTTACTAACTTGATTAGGGGCTTGTCCTATTGAAGAGCCTTACGCAACATTAGCTGTACCAATTAGAATCATTTATTTTTTATGTTTTGTTGTGTTAGTTAGAATTCCTAGAATTTGGAAAAAGATTTTAATATTTTAGTTTAGTTTAAGAAAAATAAAAGCTTGTCAAGCTTTAGATGCAATAAAATTTATTTGTAGCTAAATGAAACAAATAGCTTAATTTTTAAAGCATTACATTGAAGCTGTAAATATAGAATAATTCTTTTGTTTAAATGAGATTTTGAGGTCAACTTAACTTAATAGATGCTGCTTCTCCTATACAAAGAGAGATGTTCTTATTTCATGATCATGCAATAGTGTTACTATTGGGTATTTTCATATTTGTTGCTATTTTGGGAGTGAAATTAGTTTTAAATACTTTTACTTCACGAACAGTTTTAGAAGCCCAACGATTAGAAACAATTTGAACAATTGTTCCTGCTATTTTATTACTTTGATTAGCACTTCCCTCTCTTCGTTTACTGTATCTTTTGGATGAACAAAGAAATAGAGGGATTATTTTAAAAGCAACAGGTCATCAATGATACTGAAGTTATGAAATTCCTTTATCAAATAATGGAAGATTCGATTCTTACATGGTTCCAGAAAGTGACTTGAGAGAAGGTGATTATCGCCTATTGGAAGTTGATAATCGAGCCGTAGTTCCTTTTGGAATAGAAACTACAGTAATTGCCACATCGGCCGATGTTCTTCATGCATGAACTTTACCTTCTATAGGTGTAAAAATAGATGCTGTTCCAGGCCGATTAAATAGTATAGGGATATTTGTTGAAAAGCCTGGGGTTTACTATGGGCAATGCTCTGAAATCTGTGGAGCAAACCATTCTTTTATACCTATTGTAGTTGAGGCTGTAGATTTAGAAGATTTTTGTAGTTTAGAATTTTAATTATTTTCTTTAGTAAGTATTTTTTGTACATTTGCCTTCCAAGCAAAAAGACTAAGTAAAATTAGACTAAAGAGGTTTGAATATAAAGGTTAGTTTAATAAAAATTTTGGTCTGTGGAACCTTAGATAATCTTAAGATTACCTTTACAGTCTGCTCTTTCACTATCCACTTTCCATCAACAATTTCTAGCACTTTTCTTCGAAAAAAAAACCAAAACCAGCCTCTTCGTGCACCCCCCAAACACACACTTTCACTTATTGTTATTATTGGGCCGGAAACAAGTTTCTTCTATAAGTTTGCAACTTATTGTTTTATAATAAACTACAGCTCAAATCTACTGGGTTAATCCCTCTTGGAGAATCAAAATCTCCTGTGACTTAATTACACCTAATAGATAAATATCTTGAGAAAGGCCTAAAACAAGCCATAATAAACGCTTAAAGTTTACGCATTAATTCTGCCATTTCACACTAAATAGTAGATTAGCAAAACGTTATTTAAAAAACGATATTGAAATTTTTTTTCTTTTATTTATTTCTGTCTTGGAAATAAACGGAGTTTTTTTATTTATAGCAGATATAAGAACTACGTAAAATGATAGAATAAAAATGAATATTACAAATCCTAGTATTGGTCTTAATTGAGGCATCAAGGAAGACATATAAAATTATATGCAAAATTTTAATCAACAATTAAATGCATTAGCTTCAATCCTTTAAAAATTTATTGGTTTACTCAAAAGCAGGATGTTCCTCACCATACAACTTAACTAAAAGAGAAAAAACATAAGCTTGAATTGTACAAACGAATACCTCAAATATATTATACCCAACATGGGCAACTAAAATAGGAATAAAACTAAAAATAGTGGAAGCAGCTAAAGAGGAAGCAATTAGTCCTATAATAATATGACCGGCACTAATATTTGCAATAATTCGAATTGTTAGGGTTAAAGGACGAATAATAATACTAATTGTCTCAATAATAACTAGTGATGGGACAAAACTATCGGGAGCTCCTGAAGGAGCAAAATGGGCAATCGATTCTTTGGGAAAGCTTGTTCACCCAGAAAAAATTAAAAGGCTTCAAAATACAAGAGCTAGAGAAGCTGAAACCCAAATGTTTCTAGTTGGTCCATACACAAAAGGAACTAATCCTAAAAAATTCATTAAAATTAAGTATACTATTAAAGAAAATAATATTAATGGAAAACCTGGTAGCGCTTTTTGTCGGGTATCTCTAATAGTAGAAATAAACCCTAAAATTACTTTTCTAAATGTTTGAGTTCAAGATCTTGAAACTATAAATAAAGAGGCCATAAGAATAGGTGTAGTTCATATAAAAACAGATATTTTGCCTGCTTGTATACAATCTAATGAAGAAAATAAATCTGAAAACACCTACTTGAGAGAAATAAATCTCAAAACTAAGGCCGAAACTTAGCGCAAATATTCGCTTTCAAGTAATACTGTTTTATCTTAAGAATTTATAAAATTCAACTTCACCTTGAAAAAGTGACGTGATAACATTTCACCAAAAAGACAGGTACACCTTCCGGTACACCTACTATGTTACGACTTATTTCGTTTTTCAACGAAAGCGACGGGCGATTTGTACACAGCTGGTTAAAAAAGATTCAATTAATATTTTTTTTAAGTTTTACTTTCAAGTCCATTTTTCTTGTTTTATTTCAAAACAACACTAAATCGGAATAAATATTGTAACTCACCTAAGGCTTTTACATTGATTGCATCTTAACCTGTCTTTCTGTTCAATACATTATGGTTTCATCAAAAATGAATGCTGAAGACGGCGATATACAAATTTTGAGCAAAAGTAGAATTTTTTGAGGATTATCATTTATCCGGCAAGTTCCCCTGAAGTTTCCAGCTGCCGCCATGTAGTTTAAGTTTTAACTTTAAAGTCTTAGTGCTTAGGTCTGTTAATTTATACTCTATATAATAGGGTATCTAATCCTAGTTTATTTTCAGAGCTTAAGCAAAATTTCAGGATAATAAAATTTAATTTTATAGCAATTTCACCTGGTTATAAAAATTTTATCCTTTAGCTTACCTAATGAAGTTAACTTAGCTATCAGGTATGACCGCGACTGCTGGCACCCAAATTGGTCTAACTAAGGTAGGCTAAATTAAATTATTATTTCTAACATAGTTTAATATTTCTTGCTGGGTTTATAGAAATTTCTAATGAATTTATTTTTCCTTTTCACTAAAATTACCATGCTATGAAGTTTCACCTAAGCTAACTTTTAATCAGTACAAAGTTTCATAAATAGAGGAGATAATCCATTGTTGGGTTATGAGCCCAAAAGCTTTAAAATTTAGCTTATCTATTTGTTTTAATTTCTAAATCAATCTAATGCTCCTTCATTTCACTCATGAAACATCCCAAATAATAAGATAATAAGAAATACTAACAAAGCAGTTGTTATCATAATAGACGTTCTTGTTATAAATATACTTAAAGCGGGAAAAAGAAGGGCAATCTCCACATCAAAAATTAAGAAAAGAACTACTAACAGGAAAAAACGAATGGAAAAGGGGGATCGTATTTTTCTCAAAGGATCAAAGCCACACTCGAACGGAGTTAATTTCTCACTAAAATCTGAGTATCTAAGATAATTAGTTAAATAATAGACTAGCACCAAAATGAAACATAGTACAACAGAAAAGCTAACGGCTAAAATAAGCATTATTTACGGATTTTTGGGAAATTTACGTAAATTTTGTTGAGAAATTTTTTCTCTAAAAGAGCTTTCAAAACTCTTGTAATAACAAAAAAATTTGGAGATTTGAAACTTAGGCTGCTAACTTGAGTTCGGGGAAATTTTTTCTCCATCTTCATATGATTGAGCTTCTTTTTATTATTTTAATGTCTTTTTTATATGTTAATTGAATAACCCTAATATTTAGTTTTATGTTGTCTTCTATTGTAGGACTTATACTAATAAACCAGAGTTTCATAATATCTTTAGATAACTTTTTTTTAAACTCTAGAATTTCAGGTGTTTTAATCTTTTTAACTTGCTTACTTTGTTTATTGTCTTTAATCTCTACTCCTGAAGAAAAACGTTCTAAAATATATATTTTATTCCTCTCTTGTCTATGTGTAGTTTTGGTTTTGGCTTTTTCTGCTTCAAATTTAATTATATTTTACGTATTTTTTGAGGCTTCTTTAATTCCAACTTTAATCCTAATTATTGGATGAGGCTACCAGCCTGAACGTTTACAAGCTGGTACTTACATAATATTGTATACAGTAGGGGCTTCTTTACCTTTACTTGTCGGAATTCTTTGACACTGTTCAAAAATGGGAACTATAGATGCATACATATTACATCTTAGTAGTCCAATCCTAAGAGGAGCAATTAGAATTATTATTTACGGGGCTTTTTTGGTAAAGTTACCTATATATGGAGTACATTTATGACTCCCAAAAGCTCATGTGGAAGCTCCATTAGCAGGATCAATAATTTTAGCCGGAATTTTACTAAAATTGGGAGGTTACGGAATAATACAAATAAATTTCTGTTTTAATATAAGATTTAACAATTTTTCTTTAATTTTGGTCTGTTTAAGAATGTGAGGAGGATTATTGGCTACTTTAATATGTTTGCGACAGGTAGATGTAAAATCTTTGGTTGCCTACTCATCGGTAGGACATATAAGAATTGTGTCAGCTGGAATTTTAATGGACACTAGTTGGGGAATTATAAGTGCTATTATTACAATAATTGCTCATGGGTTTTCATCCTCTGCCATATTTTGTTTAGCTTATTTTACTTACAAAAAAAGTCATACCCGAAATATTCCTTATATAAAAGGAATACTACAAGTTTACCCTATTTTAAGCTTATTTTGATTTCTGTTTTGTTGTATTAACATAGCATGTCCGCCAACCTTAAATTTAATAGGAGAAATAGCAATTGTTCCTACACTTTGAAGCTTCAATTTTTGGTTAGCACTAGTAATAGGAATAATAATCTTTTTTAGGGCTAGTTATAACATATATTTATATTCATCTGTTAATCATGGAGGATTTTCCAGATATTTTTTGGGAGGGCACTCCATAAAAAGATATTCAAAAATATCTTTACTTATTCATTTAGTCCCCTTATTCTTAGTTTTTAAGTCAAATTTATTTAATATTTTTTTCAACTTTTAAAAGATTTAGAACTAGAGTTGCTATATTAAATTAATCTAGAAAAATAAATTTATCTCTGAATTACAAAATCAGTGCTTTAAAAATTAAGCTATTCTAGAAAGATCCTCATCAATAAATTCTTACAAACAAGAACAACCAAACTACATCAACAAAGTGTCAGTATCAGGCCGCTGCCAAAAATCCTAAATGATGATTTTTATCAAAGTGTAAAACAAACATCCGAATAAAGCAGACTGCAAGAAAAGAAGCTCCAACTATTACATGTATACCATGAAACCCCGTAGCAATAAAAAAAGTAGATCCATATACTCTATCGGCAATGGAAAAAGAAGTTTCTCTATATTCTCCATATTGTAGTCATAAAAAATAAAACCCTAGAGCCAAAGTTAAAAATAATCCTTGCAATGCTCTAGTTTTATTTCCTTGTTCTAGACTATGATGAGTCCAAGTTACTCTAACACCAGAAAGTAATAATACTGATGTATTTAATAGAGGAACTTGAAAAGGAGAGAGAACTCTAATTCCTGTTGGTGGCCATACTGACCCAATATCTAATGTAGGGGCTAACCTTCTATGAAAATAAGCCCAAAAAAATGAAAAGAAGAAACAAACTTCTGAAACAATAAACAAAATAAAACCAGCTTTTAAGCCAGAAACAACATACGAAGTATGATGACCTTGAAATGTTGATTCGCGAACCACATCTCGCCACCATAAGTAAGAAATAAGCGATACTATAAGAGTTCCTAATAATATTAAAGTTAGATCCCCGGTTTTAATATAATACACTAGTCCAGTAGGCATACATAAAACAGCAAAAGAATTTAAAATAGGTCAAGGTCTATATTCAACTAAATGGAAAGGATGTCCCATAACAAGAAGAATTTGGATTTTTTTAATTAATATTATTTTTTCAAAAGATAATCAGATAACCGCCGGATGAACGGGCATCATTGATGTTGATGATCATAGATTTATTAAAATCTGTTATTTTATGTCTTCAGGAAATTTACTTTTTTTACTCGTTTTAGTTTTAGGACCAGTCGTAAGAATCTCTTCTTCAAATTGAATTATTTGCTGGGTAGGCTTAGAATTAAGATTTCTAGGAGCTATTCCTTTACTATTAAGGGATTCAAGTTTTATATCGCTAAGCAAGGAATCTGTAATTAAATATTTCTGTATTCAAGCTCTTGGAAGGGGTTTATTAATATTAGCAGGAATATTATTTTATATAGATTCCGGTAGGTATATAATATTTGACGTTATTTTGCTCTTAAGTTTATTTATGAAACTTGGGGTGTTTCCTATACATTTTTGAGTTCCTAGTGTTACCGGAGGATTAAATTGAATTCCTATATTTATTTTATTAGGATGACAAAAAGTACCCCCTTTCGCACTTTTGGTTAATGTTGTAGAAAATTCCTATTGAATAAGTGAAATTCTTTTAGTTTTTGGTGGAATTAGAGCATTAGTTGGATCAGTAATTGGACTAAACCAAACTTGTTTACGAGCTATATTAGGTAGATCTTCAATTGCTCACACAGGTTGAAGATGTATTGGTGTTGTTTTTGGTAACTTATGAACTTATTTTTCTATTTATTGTTTTAGGTTTATAGTTCTAATACTCTTTTGTTTAATAGGAGAAGAATTTATAATCGGTTTAGGTATTTTAGGGCTAAGAGGGTTACCCCCTTTTGTAATATTTATTGGGAAATGAAGGATCTTAAAAAGGGCTTTGGCCAGCAGTGCGAGATACTTATATTTAGTCTTCCCATTGTTAGGAGCCCTCTTTAGTCTTTTTTTTTATCTTAAATTTTTCTATTCTTTCTATTTAAGATGTTCTTTCGATAATCTAAAAACTAAGTATTCTTTAGTTTGTTCCCTATTTTTATTAAGAATTAGAGGAGTATTATTTATATTTGTGCTTTAAAAGTTTTGATGACCGAGAATAAGGTGCGAAATTTTTAATTTCTTTACAGGATAATTCCTTCAAAACAT